GATGGCCGAGTGGTTGAAGGCGTAGCATTGGAACTGCTATGTAGGCTTTTGCTTACCGAGGGTTCGAATCCCTCTCTTTCCGTACCTTCACCTAATGCATCGATCTTACTAACCACAATAGAGCCAATAGCAATGGATACGACTATTCCAACAGTTAGACCTTTCTTTGATATGGATTCTCTATTCCTAATGGCTGTGGTACAGAAAATACTGTGTAAAGAAAAGAGTAGAGTAGACAAGGAATGAAAATCTCCCTCTCGGTCTATGATACCTAAATGGAAGAAAAATCCGGATCAAACCCTTATTTATCTTAACCTTAGGTTAATTTACTTCGCCGAAAGGGAGCAAAATAGGTCGAACCCTTATTCTTATTAGTGTTGATTTTATTTTTGTTAGGTTTAAGTCTGACGAGAATAATATTCTACAACTAGCAATTCATTTATTTTCAAACCGACCCATTTACTATCTATTATTTGATTGACTAATCCTTTATATTGGAATGGTTGAAGAGTTAAATGGTTTGGCAATTCCTCATGGGGGGATGAATCGAGAGAATTTTGAATTAGAACTTTAGATTTTTGTTCATCCCTCGCCGCAATAGTATCTCGGGGTTTGCAGCGATAACTTGGTATATCTACTATACGACCATTGACTAAAATATGTCTATGGTTAACTAATTGGCGAGCTCCCGGAATAGTCGGAGCCATACCCAAGCGAAAAAGAATGTTATCAAGGCGCATTTCAAGTAATTGTAGTAAAACCTGACCTGTTGACCCTTTTGCCTTTCCGGCGATACGAACGTATTTAAGTAATTGTCGTTCTGTAAGACCATAATGAAAACGCAATTTTTGTTTTTCTTCTAGGCGAATTCGATATTGGGATTTTTTCCCGGAACGCGATTGGTTTCTAAGATCACTTCCAGCTCTGGGCCTTTTATTAGTTAGCCCTGGTAAAGCCCCCAGGCGGCGTATTTTTTTGAAACGAGGACCTCGGTAACGCGACATAAAGACTCCTTCTTCTTATTTATATTTAATTATTAATTCTTATTGATGAAATTTCATTCTACAGAATAAACCTAAACTAAAAATGAACTAAATTCTAAATAAAGCGAAATTTACTTAGTTATTCTATTAAAGAATAATGAGATGAGTTGGATAAATATCCAGATCTTTATATTCTATATATAGAAAAAGAAAAGGATTCTTTTCGTTAGATAGTTGGAAATTCTAATAAATCAAGGGCTTTTGCCAAAAGAGGAAAACATTTTTTTTTCAATATTTTTTGATTTCAAAGATGCATTATCAATCATGTAAAACATAGAATAAAATAAATAGAGAAAAGCCGACTATCGGAATCGAACCGATGACCATCGCATTACAAATGCGATGCTCTAACCTCTGAGCTAAGCAGGCTCACATAACATAAATTCGACATGTATAAGAATTCAATAAACTCTTAGAATCTTTGCTAGTCACTATTATACTATTTTAATTCTTAGCTATTCATATTCGCTATTCATAATGAATATTAATATATTAAAGAATAGAATATATAATTTCAAATAACTGTTAAATATTATAGAAGATAACGATTAATCTAGCGATATAGAATTTCCATTTTTCTTTTTTATCACAATTAAATATTCTTTTTTTTTTTTTTAATATGAAAAGAATCGACCGTTCAAGTATTCGGAATTTCATGGGTAAATGAGTGGAAAAGAGGCAGATGTATAGCGTATGTATCCACCTATATTGAATTGCCGATACAGAAATGATAAAATCGTTTTTGATTGGACCGAATATAAGCCTCCTATAGATATAGAAGATGAAAGAAGATAGACAAGAAATCAAAGGCAAAGAGGGAAAACACTTTTTCGAGACAGGAATCGGCATCTATGCTAATGAATTCAATGGTTCCGGTATAAATGAAAGAAAAAGGGGAACGAGATCACAATGAGATTTTCATCTCAAAAGGGGGATATGGCGAAATCGGTAGACGCTACGGACTTAATTGGATTGAGCCTTGGTATGGAAACTTACTAAGTGATAACTTTCAAATTCAGAGAAACCCTGGAATTAATAAAAATGGGCAATCCTGAGCCAAATCACGTTTTCCGAAAACAAACAAAGGTTCAGAAAGCGAAAATCAAAAAGGATAGGTGCAGAGACTCGATGGAAGCTGTTCTAACGAATGGAGTTGATTGTCTTACGTTATTAGAGGAATCCTTCTATCGAAACTTCAGAAAAGATGAAGGATAAACCTGTATACATACTAGAGAAGAATTGTTGTCAATTGATTCCATATTGAAGAAAGAATCGAATATTCATTGATCAAACCATTCACTCCATAATTTCATAGATCTTTTGAAGAACTGATTAATCGGACGAGAATAAAGATAGAGTCCCGTTCTACATGTCAATACCGGCAACAATGAAATTTATAGTAAGAGGAAAATCCGTCGATTTCAAAAATCGTGAGGGTTCAAGTCCCTCTATCCCCA